CAACATTACTTGATTCCAAATTCAGAGCAATGCCTATCGTACCTTCTTCAAATTCTACTAATTCACCTGCCATTACTTCATCAAGACCATAAATACGAGCAATGCCATCGCCTACTTGAAGTACTGTACCGGTATTTATAATAGTTGCTTCTCTATTATATTGTTGAATACGTGTACGGATAATATCACTAATTTCGTCGGCTCGAAGGGTTACCATAAATATAAATATTTCTTAATTCTTTTTTTGTTTAAAAGAAAAAAATAATGCCTGCAGTAGAAGGACTAATCCATTATTTCTTTCATGGTTCCAAACATACCAATATTAGTACTGATGGTACGTAAATGTAACTCGTTGTTCAAACAACTATTCAGAGTTCCTATAGCTCCTTGTAAGGCTTGTTGAAAAACCCGTTGTCGAACTTCGTTAATCGCTCTTTGTTGTTCAAAATGAATGGTTTCATTTTTGTAATTTTCTAATTGTTTCAAAATCTTAGAAGTTGAATTAATCAAATTCAATTTTTCTCGTTCTATCTCAGAATATCCATTCACTCGAAACTGATCCGCTTCCTTTTCTACTTTTCGTAAGCGGGACCGGGCTTTTTCGAGCTGTTCTAGGGCCCCCCCGCGTAGTTCTTCTGAATTTCGAATAGTCTTCAAGATCCTTTGTTTTCGATTATCTAATAAATCACTTAATGAAAGTAGATTATCTTTCCATTCATTTCAAAACTTCCACGATCCCTTCCCGAACCAAACATGAATCTTTCAATTCATTTGGCTCTCACGCTCAATTACTTATGATAATTCCAATATCTTTTTTTTTTTAATATAATGAGCTTGTCCTCTATTCATATTCAAATAGAAAAATATCGAAAGTGATCAATAATCCAAGAAAATAATATTCCGAGGACTCTTCTGACCAAATCAAATAAATAATTGTCAGCAAAGTTGTTTCTTTTTTTCTTCAAATCCAAAGAATTCCTCTTACTTTATATATAACATAGGTCATCCATTTAGCATTGGATAAATGAGAAAAAAAGGGGGCGGGGGGTTGAAAAACCTATTTTTTTCTAATTTTTTCCAATCAAATAAAGGGTTCAAATCAGTTTTTTATCGACATGAGTGTTTTATATCGAAAAAAATTCCAACTCTTTATTTTGAAAACATTTATGTATTAACATAGTAGTAGAAAGAGTACCATGCTTGTATCTGAACTTCAAAAGATTTATCTTTAACCCTATTAATGGTCCCACATTATTGGTTGATAGAGAATCAAAGTAAATTTACCAATGACTCACGAAATGCTATGTTTCTTAAATATGATTTCTTAATTTATTCAGAAGTAATTCGCGGAATCATGCACCTTTTCTTTCCTAGTTATACCAAAACATAAAATGCAGTTGGTTGGATCCAGCTTATTCTTGAAATAAACAACTCGCACACACTCCCTTTCCAAAAAAAATCAATACACCAAGCACTACACTTAGATTTATTGGATTTGTTGCTAAAATATCGGTATTAAACCCGAAACTTCCGGCGGATGGCCAATAACTCAAGGAAAGGAAAGGATCGGTTACATTTTTCATATGATCTCCTCTTTCTTATTCGTATAGATAGACTAATTGTCTATATTTTTTTTTATTTATTCTAGTATTTTTCCTCTTGTTTTTCTAAATACTACTAAATAGAGTAAAAAATAATATTGATTTAGAAATTTATTTATTTTTTCAATTGTAAATTTCCAATAAGATAAGAATGATACTTATTAGAATTTTAGAATTAGGTATCGGGTCTTATGTTATGTGAGTTTCGAAATATCTCGTTTGTTCCAATACTTCTTAAAATTCCATTGGATTAAGAGAGTAAAGGAAGAAAGCGAATTGGTATGCCAATTCCTTTTCCCCCAATAAGTCCTTTACATGGGTTGTTGTCCGAACGAAATTGAAATCTGATGAATATAATTCGAAAAAAGCAAGAGCAGCAAATCCAAGGAACTAAAAAAATAAATATATATGGATTTTTATTTGTAGGATTAAACAAAGGGATTCGCAAATAAAAGTGCTAATGCCACAACGAGTCCATAAATTGTTAAAGCTTCCATAAAAGCCAGACTAAGCAATAAAGTACCTCGTATTTTTCCCTCTGCCTCTGGTTGTCTGGCGATCCCTTCTACAGCTTGTCCCGCAGCAGTACCTTGACCAACTCCAGGTCCAATAGAAGCAAGCCCTACGGCCAATCCAGCAGCAATAACGGAAGCGGCAGAAATTAGTGGATTCATGATAAGTTCCTCGCACCAAAACAAAAAAAAATAAAGAAATAGTTAATGATACAATGAACCAATGAATTATGACTTACTTATTCCATCGATAAAATTTATTCAGTCAAAGTAACTAAGAACCCAGAATTGAAATAATAATATTCGTGAATTATCAGAACTACTTCGATATCTCTTTTTTTTTAGTTCCTATCCACGTAATTTTATGAATCCGTACCGCTTTTGTTC